GCTAGTGTAGCTTAATTAAAGCATAACACTGAAGATGTTAAGATGGGCCCTAGAAAGCCCCACGGGCACAAAGGTTTGGTCCTGGCCTTTCCAACAACTCTAGCTTAACTTACACATGCAAGTATCCGCACCCCTGTGAGAATGCCCCACAGTTCCCCGACCGGGAACAAGGAGCCGGTATCAGGCACAATCCCATTAGCCCATGACACCTTGCTCAGCCACACCCTCAAGGGAATTCAGCAGTGATAAACATTAAGCCATAAGTGAAAACTTGACTTAGTCAAAGCTAAGAGGGCCGGTAAAACTCGTGCCAGCCACCGCGGTTATACGAGAGGCCCGAGTTGTTAGACTTCGGCGTAAAGCGTGGTTAAGACTCCTAAACACTAAAGCCAAACACCTTTCCCACTGTTATACGTTCACGAAGGTAGGAAGCCCAATCACGAAAGTAGCTTTACAACATCTGAACCCACGAAAGCTAGGGTACAAACTGGGATTAGATACCCCACTATGCCTAGCCGTAAACATAGACAGTTCATATACCTAACTGTCCGCCTGGGAACTACGAGCATTAGCTTAAAACCCAAAGGACTTGGCGGTGCTTTAAACCCCCCTAGAGGAGCCTGTTCTAGAACCGATAATCCCCGTTCAACCTCACCCTTCCTTGTTCTTTCCGCCTATATACCACCGTCGTCAGTTTACCCTGTGAAGGTACAACAGTAAGCACAATCGGCACAGCCCAAAACGCCAGGTCGAGGTGTAGCGTATGGAAGGGGAAGAAATGGGCTACATTCCTTATCATTAAGGCATACGGATGATATGTTGAAACACATAACTGAAGGAGGATTTAGCAGTAAGCAGGAAGTAGAGTGTCCCGCTGAAACCGGCTCTGAAGCGCGCACACACCGCCCGTCACTCTCCCCGAGCTAAGATTTGTCATTTAACTAAAACCTTATAACTGTAAAGGGGAGGCAAGTCGTAACATGGTAAGTGTACCGGAAGGTGCACTTGGAATAAATATACCAGAGTATAGCTAAGATAGAAAAGCATCTCCCTTACACTGAGAAGTCATCCGTGCAAATCGGATTACCCTGACGCTGAAAAGCTAGCCCACACCCCCAAAAACAACAAATCACTATTTATAACCCCAAACAGATTAACCCATCAGTTAACAAATCATTTTTCCCCCTTAGTATAGGCGATAGAAAAGGGACCCTGGAGCCACAGAAAAAGTACCGCAAGGGAAAGCTGAAAGAGAAATGAAACAACCCAGTCAAGCATAAAAAAGCAGAGATTTTAACTCGTACCTTTTGCATCATGAATTAGCTAGAAAACCCCAAGCAAAGAGCACTTTAGTTTGTTTCCCCGAAACTAAGTGAGCTACTCCAAGACAGCCTAGTAATAGGGCGAACCCGTCTCTGTGGCAAAAGAGTGGGAAGAGCTTCGAGTAGTGGTGACAGACCTATCGAACTTAGTTATAGCTGGTTGCCTGAGAACTGGATAGAAGTTCAGCCTCCTGGCTTCTCCCCTCACATCTAATCTTAGCCTTTAGACACCTATAAAGAAACCAGGAGAGTTAATCAAAGGGGGTACAGCCCCTTTAATACAAGACACAACTTTAACCAGGAGGGAAAAGATCATAATAAAAACAAGGAACAATGTCTTGGTGGGCCTAAAAGCAGCCATCCCAGCAGAAAGCGTTAAAGCTCAGGCATTCTACTTCACCCCCTATCCCGATAACCTAATCTCAACCCCCTAATCTTATCAGGCCATTCCATGAAAACATGGAAGAGATTATGCTAGTATGAGTAATAAGAGAGCCCCTAGACTCTCTCCCCGCACAAGTGTACATCGAAATGGACAACCCACCGAATATTAACGGCCCCAAACAAAGAGGGTAATGGACAACAAATCAAACAACCAGAAAACCATCCAATAAATCCACCGTTAACCCCACACTGGAGTGCATTCCAAGGAAAGACTAAAAGAAAGAGAAGGAACTCGGCAAACACACTTGGCCTCGCCTGTTTACCAAAAACATCGCCTCTTGCAAAACTAACAAATAAGAGGTCCCGCCTGCCCTGTGACTATATGTTTAACGGCCGCGGTATTTTGACCGTGCAAAGGTAGCGCAATCACTTGTCTTTTAAATGGAGACCCGTATGAATGGCATAACGAGGGCTTAACTGTCTCCTCTTTCAAGTCAATGAAATTGATCTCCCCGTGCAGAAGCGGGGATAAGCACATAAGACGAGAAGACCCTGTGGAGCTTTAGGCACTAAAGCAGAATATGTTAAGTACCCCAGCTTAATGACTAAAACAACTTACACCCTGCCCTAATGCCTTCGGTTGGGGCGACCGCGGGGAAATAAAAAACCCCCATGCAGAATGGGAGAACATCTCCTACAACTAAGAGCTCCCGCTCTAATTAACAGAACCTCTGACTATACAAGATCCGGCAATGCCGATCAACGGACCAAGTTACCCCAGGGATAACAGCGCAATCCCCTTTTAGAGCCCATATCGACAAGGGGGTTTACGACCTCGATGTTGGATCAGGACATCCTAATGGTGCAGCCGCTATTAAGGGTTCGTTTGTTCAACGATTAAAGTCCTACGTGATCTGAGTTCAGACCGGAGTAATCCAGGTCAGTTTCTATCTATGAAATGATCTTTTCTAGTACGAAAGGACCGAAAAGAAGAAGCCCATGCTTTAAGTACGCTTCCTCCTCACCTAATGATTACAACTCAAATAGGCAAAGGGACATGCCCCCTCTTGCCTGAGATAATGGCATGTGGAGGTGGCAGAGCATGGACAAATTGCAAAAGATTTAAGCTCTTTGTACAGAGGTTCAAATCCTCTCCTCTACTATGGCCCCGATACTAATTACCCACATCGTTAACCCATTAGCCTTTATTGTCCCTGTCCTTTTGGCCGTTGCTTTCCTGACTTTACTTGAACGAAAAGTACTAGGATATATGCAACTCCGAAAGGGCCCTAACATTGTTGGACCCTACGGACTTCTCCAACCTATTGCTGACGGTATCAAACTCTTCATCAAAGAACCCATCCGACCCCTGACCTCCTCACCATTTCTCTTCTTACTCACACCAATCATGGCCCTTACACTAGCCCTCACCCTATGAGCGCCCATACCTATACCGCACCCAGTAATTGACCTAAACTTAGGGGTATTATTTATTCTCGCACTATCAAGTCTCGCAGTATATTCTATTTTAGGATCAGGCTGAGCCTCAAATTCAAAATACGCTCTCATCGGGGCTCTACGAGCCGTAGCCCAAACAATCTCGTATGAAGTAAGCCTAGGGCTTATCCTCCTTAATGCAATTATCTTTACAGGGGGCTTTACACTACAAACCTTTAGCGTCGCTCAAGAAAGCATATGACTGATCCTCCCAGCTTGACCCTTGGCGGCCATATGGTATATTTCTACGTTGGCAGAGACTAACCGAGCTCCCTTTGACCTGACAGAGGGGGAATCCGAATTAGTCTCTGGCTTCAATGTAGAATATGCCGGAGGGCCCTTTGCACTGTTCTTCCTAGCAGAATACTCTAATATTCTCCTCATGAACACCCTTTCTGCCACTCTCTTTTTAGGGGCCACATACCTACCATCTATTCCAGCATTAACCACAACTAGCCTCATGATTAAAGCAACCCTCCTCTCAGTTGTATTCTTGTGAGTTCGAGCCTCCTACCCACGGTTTCGATATGACCAACTTATACACCTGATTTGAAAAAGCTTTCTTCCATTGACCCTAGCCTTGGTTATTTGGCACCTCTCGGTGCCCATTGCCTTTGCAGGATTACCCCCTCAAATATAGGCAGGAGTTGTGCCTGAAGTATAAGGGCCACTTTGATAGAGTGAACCATGAGGGTTAAATTCCCTCCAGCTCCTTAGAAAGAAGGGACTCGAACCCTACCTGGGGAGATCAAAACTCCCAGTGCTTCCACTACACCACTTCCTAGTAGTATCAGCTAATTTAAGCTTTCGGGCCCATACCCCGAACATGTTGGTTAAAGTCCTTCTCCTACTAATGACCGCTATCACATTTTCCACTTTATTATTCGCGCTCGGTATCGGCACTACCCTTACGTTTGTAAGCTCGCACTGGCTCCTGGCCTGAATGGGCCTGGAAATCAGCACCCTGGCTATTTTACCACTAATAGCCCGGCACCATCACCCCCGAGCTGTTGAAGCAACTACCAAGTATTTTCTTATCCAAGCGACTGCAGCCGCAGTACTATTATTTGCAAGCACCACCAACGCTTGAATTTCAGGACACTGGGATATCCAACAAACAGATCACCCCCTCCCCCTTACTCTACTCACTTTAGCCCTAGCCCTCAAAATTGGGCTAGCACCACTTCACTCTTGACAACCTGAAGTCCTCCAGGGGCTGGAAATGAATACAGGCGTTATTTTAGCCACCTGACAAAAACTAGCACCCTTCGCTATTTTTACTCAAATCCAAACCCCTAACTCCCTCCTCCTCATCACCCTAGGCATTGCCTCAATCTTTATCGGGGGCTGAGGGGGCCTGAATCAAACCCAACTACGAAAAGTACTCGCCTACTCTTCAATTGCACACCTAGGTTGAATAATCCTAGTGCTTCAATACTCCCGCCCCTTAGCCTTACTTGCCCTATTACTCTACATCGTCGTTACTTATGCCACCTTTACTATGTTTTCTATTCAAACCGTCACTTCCATAAAAGCACTATTCGCTCTAGGGTCAAAAAACCCTATCCTTACTACCCTCCTCCCCCTCCTCCTTTTATCCCTCGCCAGCCTACCCCCACTAACTGGCTTCTTAGCAAAACTATTAATTCTTAAGGAACTTGCCAAACAAGGTTTAGCCCCGACAGCAGCATTAGCCATCATGGGCACGCTCCTCAGCGCATTCTTTTACGTACGACTCTCCATTGCAACAACGCTAACCCTCGCCCCCAACACTACAACTGCAACAGCCCCCTGACGACTTTCATCTTCCCGTCTCACCATACCACTCTCCATCAGCTCAATGTTCGCGATTGCTCTCTTACCTCTCACCCCCACCCTGCTTGCAGTACTGACATACTAATGCAATCTACAAATCCTCTGTCCTAAAGTGATTTAGGTTAGCCACCCAGACCAAGAGCCTTCAAAGCTCTCAGCGGAGGTGAAAACCCTCCAATCGCTGTAAGACTTGCGGGATATTACCCCACATCTCCTGCATGCAAAACAGACACTTTAATTAAGCTAAAGCCTTCACTAGATAGGCAGGCCTCGATCCTGCAAGCTCTTAGTTAACAGCTAAGCGCCCAAACCAGCGAGCATCCATCTAGCTTTCCCCCGCCCAGGAAAACACCCTCAAGGCGGGGGAAAGCCCCGGCAGACGATTAGTCTGCTTCTTCAGATTTGCAATCTGATATGTTAATACACCTCGAGGCTTGGCAAGAAGAGGACTCAAACCTCTGTACATGGGGCTACAATCCACCGCTTAAAACTCAGCCATCTTACCTGTGGCAACTACACGTTGACTTTTTTCAACCAATCATAAAGACATCGGCACCCTCTATTTACTATTTGGTGCTTGAGCTGGGATGGTGGGAACCGCTTTAAGCCTACTTATTCGAGCAGAATTAAATCAACCAGGCAGCCTCTTAGGGGATGACCAAATTTATAATGTGATCGTTACAGCACATGCATTCGTAATAATTTTCTTTATAGTAATACCAGCTATAATTGGAGGATTCGGAAACTGGCTGGTCCCTCTAATAATTGGAGCTCCAGACATAGCATTCCCCCGAATGAACAACATGAGCTTTTGACTGCTCCCTCCTTCTCTCCTTCTTCTTCTCGCCTCCGCGGGAGTAGAAGCTGGGGCGGGGACTGGGTGAACAGTTTACCCACCTCTGGCGGGCAATTTAGCCCATGCAGGGGCATCCGTAGATTTAACTATTTTTTCTCTTCATTTAGCAGGGGTCTCCTCAATTCTAGGGGCTATCAATTTTATTACTACCATTATTAACATGAAACCCCCCGCCATTTCCCAATACCAAACACCACTGTTTGTTTGAGCAGTACTAATCACTGCTGTTCTTCTTCTTCTTTCACTACCAGTCCTTGCTGCAGGAATTACGATACTCCTCACAGACCGAAATCTAAATACTACCTTCTTTGACCCTGCGGGAGGAGGGGACCCAATCCTCTACCAACACTTATTCTGATTCTTCGGCCACCCAGAAGTGTATATTCTTATCCTTCCAGGGTTCGGAATGATTTCCCACATTGTCGCTTACTATAGCGGTAAGAAAGAACCTTTCGGCTATATAGGAATGGTCTGAGCCATGATAGCAATTGGCCTTTTAGGATTTATTGTATGAGCCCATCACATGTTTACAGTCGGAATAGACGTGGATACACGTGCCTACTTCACATCCGCCACAATAATTATTGCTATTCCAACGGGAGTAAAAGTTTTTAGCTGACTAGCAACCCTTCACGGAGCCGACATTAAGTGGGAAGCTCCTCTTCTTTGAGCCCTTGGCTTTATTTTCCTCTTTACAGTAGGGGGACTGACAGGGATCATTTTAGCCAATTCTTCTTTAGACATCGTTCTTCATGACACGTACTACGTAGTAGCCCACTTCCACTACGTTCTGTCAATAGGAGCCGTATTCGCCATCCTTGCTGGTATCGTCCACTGATTCCCCCTATTTACCGGCTACACCCTTCACGAAACTTGAACGAAAGTGCACTTTGGGGTTATGTTTGCAGGGGTCAACTTAACGTTCTTCCCTCAACACTTCCTTGGCCTAGCTGGCATGCCTCGACGATACTCAGACTATCCCGACGCCTACACACTATGAAACTCCATCTCCTCTATAGGCTCATTAGTCTCGCTATTAGCAGTCTCCCTGTTTATATATATTATCTGAGAAGCATTTTCTTCTAAACGAGAAGTTCTCACAGTAGAACATACAGCAACTAACGTAGAATGACTCCACGGCTGCCCTCCTCCATATCACACATTCGAAGAGCCAGCATTTGTTAAAGTTCAACATAACTAACCGAGAAAGGGAGGAGTCGAACCCCCATATACTGGTTTCAAGCCAGTCGCATAACCGCTCTGCCACTTTCTTTAATAAGACCCTAGTAAAAGAGCTATTACGCTGCTTTGTCAAAGCAGCATTGTGGGTTGAAGCCCCGCGAGTCTTATACAATAATGGCACATCCCCAACAACTAGGATTTCAAGACGCAACCTCACCTCTAATAGAAGAGCTTCTCCACTTCCACGACCACGCCCTGATAATCGTCTTCCTGATTAGTGCATTTGTACTTTACATTATTGTGGCTATGGTTACTACCAAAATTTACGATAAATATATTCTAGACTCCCAAGAAATCGAGATTATCTGAACTGTCCTTCCAGCGGTAATTCTTATTATAATTGCCCTCCCCTCCCTACGTATTCTTTACATTATGGATGAAGTTAACGACCCCCACCTGACCGTAAAAGCTATAGGTCATCAATGATACTGAAGCTATGAATACACCGACTACGAAGAACTTGGGTTCGACTCTTATATAATTCCGACACAAGACCTGATGCCTGGACAATTCCGACTCTTAGAAACAGACCACCGAATAGTCGTCCCAGTTGAATCCCCTATTCGAGTCTTAGTCTCCGCGGAAGATGTTCTTCACTCCTGAGCCGTTCCTACACTAGGAGTTAAAATAGACGCAGTACCCGGTCGTTTAAACCAAACAGCCTTTATTACTTCACGACCAGGGGTCTTCTATGGGCAATGCTCTGAAATTTGCGGAGCAAATCATAGCTTTATGCCTATCGTAGTAGAAGCTGTGCTTCTAGAATCTTTCGAAAACTGACTTTCTGCCTCCCTCCAAGACCTATCACTAAGAAGCTAAAAAGGGACTAGCGCTAGCCTTTTAAGCTAGAGACTGGTGACCCCCAATCACCCTTAGTGAAATGCCCCAACTTAATCCAAGCCCATGATTCGCCATCTTAATATTTACCTGACTGGTATTTCTATTTTATCTTCCTATAAAAGTCATAGGACACACTTATCCAAGTGAACAAACCGCCCAAATCCCGCAATTTGATCAACCAGACACCTGACTCTGACCATGACTCTAAGCCTCTTCGACCAATTCATAAGCCCCTGACACATAGGTGTCCCCCTTCTAGCCATCTCTCTTGTTCTTCCATGAATTCTTTTCCCCACACCCACCTTCCGCTGACTTAATAACCGAATATTAACCTTCCAAGGCTGATTTATTGCCCGATTTACTCAGCAAACTTTCTTACCCTTAAATGTTGGGGGACATAAGTGAGCCCTTCTTCTAGCCTCCCTTATGGTATTTCTTATTACCCTAAACATGCTAGGACTTCTACCCTATACCTTTACCCCGACTACCCAGTTGTCCCTTAACCTAGGCCTTGCCGTTCCGCTATGATTGGCCACCGTAATTATTGGACTACGTAACCAACCAACGGCAGCTCTAGGACACCTTCTGCCAGAAGGGACCCCCACGCCTTTAATCCCCGTCCTTATCGTCATCGAAACAATTAGCCTTTTTATCCGACCCGTTGCTCTTGGAGTTCGACTGACAGCTAATTTAACAGCCGGCCACCTCCTAATTCAATTGGTCTCAATAGCAGTCTTTGTTCTTCTTCCTATGATGCCAACAGTGGCTGTCCTAACAGCAGTACTGCTACTCATGCTTACACTCTTAGAAGTGGCTGTAGCGATAATCCAAGCCTATGTATTTGTTTTACTCTTAAGCCTGTACCTACAAGAAAACGTTTAATGGCCCATCAAGCACACGCATACCATATAGTAGACCCCAGCCCTTGACCTTTGACAGGCGCAGTCGCCGCGCTGTTAATAACCTCAGGTCTTGCAGTTTGATTCCACTTCCATACCACAACTCTCATAACCCTAGGGATTATTCTTCTACTTCTCACCATGATTCAATGGTGACGAGACATCGTACGAGAAGGCACATATCAAGGACACCACACACCTCCCGTCCAAAAAGGCCTTCGTTATGGAATGATCCTCTTTATTACCTCAGAAGTATTTTTCTTCTTAGGATTTTTCTGAGCTTTCTATCACTCAAGCCTTGCACCTACCCCTGAGCTAGGAGGCTGCTGACCCCCTACAGGTATTACCACCTTAGACCCATTTGAAGTGCCTCTCCTCAACACCGCCGTACTGCTCGCCTCAGGAGTAACAGTCACTTGAGCCCACCACAGCATTATAGAAGGACTACGAAATCAAGCAATTCAATCCCTATTCCTTACTATCCTCCTTGGATTCTACTTCACCTTCTTGCAGGGAATAGAATACTACGAAGCCCCATTTACCATCGCTGACGGAGTTTATGGCTCCACATTCTTTGTAGCCACCGGATTCCATGGCCTACACGTTATTATTGGGTCAACCTTCCTAGCCGTCTGCCTCCTACGCCAAATCCAATACCATTTTACATCTGAACATCACTTCGGATTTGAAGCAGCTGCATGATACTGACACTTCGTAGATGTCGTATGACTGTTCCTGTATATCTCCATTTACTGATGAGGATCATAATCTTTCTAGTATTAACGTTAGTATAAGTGACTTCCAATCACCCGGTCTTGGTTAAAGCCCAAGGAAAGATAATGAACTTAGTAATAACAATTATTTCTATTACCCTTTTACTTTCTATTGTCCTAGCTACTGTGTCGTTCTGACTACCTCAGATAACCCCCGATCACGAAAAACTGTCCCCGTATGAATGCGGTTTTGATCCTCTAGGATCAGCTCGTCTGCCATTCTCGATCCGATTCTTTTTAGTCGCCATCCTCTTCCTCCTCTTTGACTTAGAAATTGCCCTCCTTCTGCCACTTCCGTGAGGAGACCAACTAACATCGCCCCTTTTAACTTTCCTCTGAGCCTCTACCGTTTTGGCCCTCCTAACTTTAGGCCTAGCCTACGAATGACTCCAAGGCGGACTAGAATGGGCCGAATAGGAAGTTAGTTTAAGAAAAACATTTGATTTCGGCTCAAAAGCTTCTGGTTAAAGTCCATAACTCCCTAATGACCCCCGCCCACTTCACTTTCTCGTCAGCATTCATCCTAGGGCTTGCAGGTTTAGCCTTCCACCGAACCCACCTTCTCTCTGCCCTCCTCTGCCTGGAAGGTATAATACTGTCACTGTTTATTGCTATGTCCGTTTGAACATTGCAACTAGACGCCACAGCCTTCTCACCCTCACCTATGCTTCTCTTAGCATTTTCAGCTTGTGAAGCAAGCGCAGGCCTCGCTCTTCTAGTAGCAACAGCCCGCACCCACGGCACTGACCGCCTGCAAAGCCTAAACCTCCTACAATGCTAAAAATCCTTATTCCTACTCTTATACTGATTCCAACAATCTGACTCTCCCCCTCTAAAGGACTATGATCTGCCACCCTAGCACACAGCCTGATCATCGCACTAGCTAGCTTTTCGTGACTAAAAAACCTTTCAGAGACAGGATGATCCTTCCTCAACCCATATCTAGCCACCGACCCCCTCTCTACCCCCCTCTTAGTCCTTACTTGTTGACTTCTTCCCCTCATGATTCTCGCCAGCCAAAATCACCTGGCTTCCGAACCTGCAGGCCGCCAACGGATGTACATCACACTCCTGACGACCCTCCAAATCTTCTTAATTATAGCATTCGGTGCCACCGAAATTATTATGTTTTATGTTATATTCGAGGCGACACTTCTCCCAACCTTAGTTCTTATTACCCGTTGAGGTAACCAAACAGAGCGACTAAGTGCAGGATTTTACTTTCTATTTTACACCCTAGCAGCATCCCTCCCTCTTCTTATTGCTTTGCTACTGCTTCAAAATTCTACAGGTACCCTATCCCTATTGACCTTACAATATTCTAACCCCTTACACCTCACCTCATATGCGGACAAAATTTGATGGGTAAGCTGCTTACTAGCATTCCTGGTTAAAATGCCACTCTATGGCGTCCACCTCTGACTACCTAAAGCTCACGTCGAGGCCCCCGTTGCGGGCTCCATAGTACTTGCTGCCGTCCTGTTGAAACTTGGAGGCTATGGCATGATACGAATACTTACCATCCTCGAACCTCTCACTAAAGAACTAAGCTACCCCTTTATTATCCTTGCACTATGAGGCGTGATTATGACAGGTTCAATTTGCTTGCGCCAAACTGACCTCAAATCACTCATCGCTTATTCCTCAGTAAGTCACATGGGCCTGGTAGTAGGAGGCATTTTTATTCAAACAGCCTGAGGCCTCACAGGTGCCCTCATCCTTATGATTGCACATGGCCTAACCTCCTCCGCCCTCTTCTGCCTCGCCAACACTAACTACGAACGCACACATAGCCGAACCATACTTTTAGCTCGAGGCCTCCAAATAGCCCTCCCACTAATGACATCATGATGATTTGTTGCTAGCCTCGCCAACCTAGCCCTCCCGCCCCTTCCTAACCTCATGGGGGAATTGATAATTTTTACATCATTATTTAACTGGTCCTGATGAACCTTCATTCTTACAGGAGCCGGCACCCTAATTACAGCAGCCTATTCTCTTTACATATTTTTAATAACCCAACGGGGCCCGCTCCCAGCACACATTATTGCTTTAGACCCCTCCCACTCACGAGAGCATTTACTAATTGCCCTCCACCTCCTCCCCCTCATTCTCCTCATTCTTAAACCCGAACTAATTTGAGGCTGAGCTGGCTGTAGGTATAGTTTCAACAAAAATGTTAGATTGTGATTCTAAAGACAGAGGTTAAAATCCCCTTATCTACCGAGAGAGGCTCGTAGCAACGAAGACTGCTAATCTTCGCCACCTTGGTTAGACCCCTGGGCTCACTCGAACGCTCCTAAAGGATAACAGCTCATCCGTTGGTCTTAGGAACCAAAAACTCTTGGTGCAAATCCAAGTAGCAGCTATGCACTTTACACCCCTTACTATAACATCAAGCTTAATCCTGATTTTTACACTATTAATTTACCCCGTATTAACAACCCTGAGCCCCCACCCCCAAAAGGCCGACTGGGCACTCGTCCAAGTTAAAGGGGCTGTAAAAGCAGCTTTCTTCGTCAGCCTACTCCCCCTTTGCCTCTTCCTCAACGAAGGCGCAGAAACAATTATTACTAACTGAAATTGAATAAACACCACAACCTTCGACATTAACATTAGCTTCAAGTTTGATTACTACTCCATCACCTTTACCCCCATTGCTCTCTATGTGACCTGATCCATTCTTGAATTTGCTTCCTGATACATACACTCAGACCCTTTCATAAACCGATTCTTTAAATACCTACTCATTTTTCTTATCGCTATAATTATCCTAGTTACAGCAAACAACTTATTCCAACTTTTTATCGGTTGAGAAGGGGTAGGAATCATGTCGTTCCTCCTTATCGGCTGATGGTACGGACGAGCAGACGCAAACACCGCCGCTCTTCAAGCAGTATTGTACAACCGAGTGGGTGATGTAGGGCTACTCTTTGCCATAGCATGAATTGCAATAAACCTAAACTCCTGAGAAATACAACAAATCTTCACAGCAGCCAAAGACCTAGACCTGACCCTTCCCCTTCTAGGACTCATCCTTGCTGCTACCGGGAAATCAGCTCAATTTGGCCTACACCCCTGACTTCCCTCTGCCATAGAAGGTCCCACACCGGTCTCTGCCCTACTGCACTCTAGCACTATGGTCGTAGCAGGTATCTTCTTGCTCATCCGAATGAGCCCCCTCCTACAAGAAAACCAAACAGCATTAACAACCTGCCTATGCCTAGGAGCACTAACCACACTATTTACTGCCACTTGTGCCCTCACGCAAAATGATATCAAGAAAATTGTTGCCTTTTCCACATCAAGTCAACTAGGCTTAATGATAGTCTCCATCGGGCTAAACCAACCCCAACTGGCCTTCCTCCACATTTCCACCCACGCTTTCTTCAAAGCATTATTATTCCTTTGCTCCGGCTCAATTATCCACAGCCTGAATGACGAACAAGATATCCGAAAAATGGGAGGAATACACCACCTTACCCCTTTCACATCCTCCTGCTTAACCGTGGGCAGCCTTGCCCTGACAGGGACACCCTTCTTAGCTGGCTTCTTTTCAAAAGACGCTATTATTGAAGCACTAAACACATCCCACCTCAACGCCTGAGCCCTAGTCCTAACTCTGCTAGCCACCTCCTTCACAGCCGTTTATAGCCTACGAGTTGTTTTCTTTGTATCAATGGGCCACCCCCGATTTAACTCCCTATCCCCTATTAACGAAAACGACCCCGCAATAGTTAACCCTATAAAACGACTAGTGGCAGGGAGTATTGTTGCCGGCTTCGTTATCCTCTCAAATACCCTCCCCCTAAAGACACCCGTTATATCCATGCCCCCTCTGCTCAAGCTAGCAGCTCTAGCCGTCTCCATTTTAGGATTAATCCTAGCCCTAGAATTGGCATCGCTAACAAGCAAACAATTCAAACCCACCCCTCAACTGACCTACCATCACTTCTCTAACATACTAGGGTTTTTCCCAACAATCATCCACCGCCTCTCACCCAAGTTAAACCTTATTCTAGGGCAATCAATTGCCACCCAAATAATTGACCAGACCTGATTAGAAAAGACGGGCCCTAAAGCCGTAACCTCCTTAAATACCCCCCTGGCTTCGACAGTAAGCAATGTTCAACGAGGAATAATTAAAACCTACCTCATTACATTTCTCCTAACCTTAACCCTTGCCACCCTCGCACTCTTGATTTAGACAGCCCGAAGAGTCCCTCGGCTTAGACCTCGAGTTAACTCAAGTACCACAAATAAAGTTAGGAGTAGTACTCATGCACTAACAATCAACAACCCACCCCCTAGTGAGTATATCAGTGCAACTCCCCCGATATCTCCTCGAAGTACAGAAAACTCACTATACTCGTCTTCAGAAACTCAGGAAAACTCATACCACCCCCCGTACAAAAAACAAACAGCCAAGACTACTGCTAACGCGTACATTAATATGTACACAATTACGGCTTCATCTCCCCAAGTTTCGGGGTAAGGCTCAGCAGCAAGAGCTGCTGAATAAGCAAACACAACTAGCATTCCTCCTAGATAAATTAAAAACAAAATCAAAGACAGGAAAGAACCCCCGTACCCTGCCAGAACCCCACACCCACACCCTGCTACTGCTACTAATCCTAAAGCAGCAAAATAAGGAGAAGGATTTGAAGCTACCCCCACAAGACCAAACACTAAACCCAACGAAAATAAAGATATAACATAAGTCATAATTCTTGCCAGGACTTTAACCAGGATTAATGGCTTGAAAAACCACCGTTATTATTTAACTACAAGAACCTTAATGGCAAGCTTACGCAAAACCCACCCTCTTCTAAAAATCGCTAATGATGCACTAGTTGATCTCCCTGCCCCCTCCAACATTTCAGCATGATGAAATTTTGGCTCTCTCCTTGGCCTCTGCCTAGTCTCCCAAATCGTCACAGGATTATTCCTGGCTATGCACTACACCTCAGATATTGCAACAGCTTTCTCATCCGTTGCCCACATCTGCCGAGACGTAAACTATGGGTGACTAATCCGAAACCTCCACGCTAACGGAGCATCCTTCTTTTTTATCTGTATTTATTTCCACATTGGCCGAGGCCTGTACTACGGCTCTTACCTTAACAAAGAAGCATGGAATATTGGTGTCGTCCTCCTTCTATTAGTTATAATAACCGCTTTCGTTGGCTATGTCCTTCCTTGAGGACAAATATCATTTTGAGGGGCCACCGTTATTACCAACCTCCTATCCGCAGTCCCTTACGTCGGAAACACCCTAGTTCAATGAATTTGAGGTGGGTTCTCAGTAGACAACGCGACTCTCACTCGCTTTTTTGCATTCCACTTCCTTCTTCCCTTTATTATCGCAGCTATAAGCCTTATTCATCTGCTGTTTCTGCACGAACAAGGTGCAAACAACCCTCTTGGTCTAAATTCAGACGCAGACAAAATCCCCTTCCATCCTTACTTCTCTTACAAGGACCTCTTAGGATTCGCAATTCTTCTTATTGCACTCACCTCTCTAGCACTCTTTTCTCCCAACCTGCTTGGAGACCCAGACAACTTCACCCCAGCCAACCCCCTCGTGACTCCACCGCATATCAAACCCGAATGGTATTTTCTATTTGCATACGCGATCCTACGATCAATTCCAAACAAACTGGGAGGCGTACTAGCCCTTCTAGCATCCATTCTCGTCTTACTGCTGGTCCCCCTTATCCATACTTCAAAACAGCGAAGTCTGACATTTCGACCCATAACCCAATTCTTGTTTTGAACTTTAATCGCAAATGTTGCTATTCTCACCTGAATTGGGGGAATGCCTGTCGAAGACCCTTACATCATTATTGGACAAATCGCCTCCTTCCTCTACTTCTTTTTGTTCTTAGTCCTTATCCCACTTGCCGGTTGACTAGAAAACAAAGTCCTTGAATGATCGTGCATTAGTAGCTCAGTCCCAGAGCGCCGGTCTTGTAAGCCGGATGTCGGGGGTTCGAATCCCCCCTACTGCTCAAAGAAAGGGGATTTGAACCCCCACCACTAACTCCCAAAGCTAGTATTCTTAATTAAACTATTCCTTGACGTGATACATATACATGTATTAGTGCATACATGTATTAGTGCATACATGTATTAGTGCATACATGTATTAGTGCATACATGTATTAGTGCATACATGTATTAGTGCATACATGTATTAGTGCATATATGTATTAGTGCATATATGTATTAGTGCATATATGTATTAGTGCATATATGTATTAGTGCATATATGTATTAGTGCATATATGTATTAGTGCATATATGTATTAGTGCATATATGTATTAGTGCATATATGTATTAGTGCATATATGTATTAGTGCATATATGTATTAGTGCATATATGTATTAGTGCATATATGTATTAGTGCATATATGTATTAGTGCATATATGTATTAGTGCATATATGTATGTAATAGGACACATGTTTGCTTGGCGTGCCATTGAAGAATAGCATTTGAATAAGCAGGTTAAAATGGTTGCTTGAGGTCTAGGACAACAGTCGAGGGGATCGCTAGAGTTTGTGTGGTAACATCTGGCTCCTATTTCAGGCACATAATTGTACTATCCACATGGCCTGTTCAGAGCTGCATAAGTTAATGTCGAAAACCATCTCCGGAAGCATCCCAGCATGCCTAGCGTTCTCTCCACAGGGGTCAGTGGTTATTTTTCTTCTTCTTTATTTTGCCTACTCCTCAATTATCGAGGCGTAGTAACAGATGATACAATTATTTGACATAAGACCAACTCGTTGTAGTGCTGAATAAATTTTAGTTGACAGTCTCCAGAAAGCTTTGACTGAAGAGATACATCAGATTATACAAGGACATATACAGTGTGACTTTCTTTACATTTAACCTGCACGCATGTGCCCGGGGGAGTGTTTAAATAACTAAGACTTTTAGTTTTTACATTTATTCCTTAATTTTAACACTTATGGTCCTCTATGTACCCCCCCCCCCCCCCCAAAACTCGGGACGTGCCCAACATCTTCGCTAAAAGCCTAAAACCAAAGACCCCTAAGAATTTTTTTTTGTCAAAAAGACTTTAGCTTTGCATTACTACAGTAGTGATGCTCGGAAACGAACATTAATATTTATCATGGCACACTGATTAGAGCCCGCAATTATTTTACATGGCCTTGTCTCGGTCTCCCGATCAGGTTACAATACAATACATTAATATGGTATTCTATCAGATTTATACGATTACCCCCTCGCACTACCTTGACCCTATTACCCCGGAACCTCACTCCACCATCACAATCCAGACCTTCTACACTCTCCCCTACCTGATCTTGCCTCCCGACTTCTCCCTAGACTTTTACTGCAATTTACTACA